ATAATATTTAAGGACTTGAAAAGTCTGTTTTAAAGTGTCAAGTTTCAAATATTTAGTTACCGAGATCTGATTATAAGTTATTAAATGGTAAAATGAATAAAAATTCGCAATTTGAAAGACTGTTCCTAAAGGACCCAACGAATTTCTAATTGGACTTTTAAGATCTCTTTTAATTGATTCTTTTATTCCATTGTGATATTGTACATCGTTGAATGAATCCATTCGAAAACAATTACAATTAGATGAGGACAAAATTATCAAAGATTGACATTCCTTATTTCTATTTAACAGTGTACTAATAGTTCCTTTTTTTTGTTTAAGTGATTGTTTAATCCTTGACTTGGAATAAATGGAATAAAATGGATTAATATTGGTACGATCTGACCCATTATCAGAGATCAACCCTGAACCTGATGGATCATTCCTTTTTCTGCTGATATATGAAATAGGGGATTTCGCTAAGTTGATTCTTAGAAACTCATGAATCAAACCATTTGTACTCACTTCAACAAAAGAAACGTGGGCCTCTTCAATAGAAGAACTTTTTTTATCTTGGTCCCAATTTAAGACTAAACAAGTACGCACTAATTGAATATTTGTGTCAGAAATTCCCCGAATTGGTTTACCATTTCCGTAAAGAATATAATTAACAATTCGAAGTTTCAGATCATCCTTTTCCTGCAACAGATCCTGGGGAAAAAGTTTTTCTAAATTTATACCGTCCACTATTTCATATAATATTACAGGTCGAACCAAAACAAAAAACTTTTTCTTGGTAGGTGTGATCCGTTGGACATAGATCCAATTTTTCACTTTTTTTGATTCTTTAGAATTTGTTTTTACTGTTTCTGGTGGTATCAAGATACCGCTGTGACGGGATATCTTATCTGTCTCTCCCGGAAAATGGATATCTCCAGAAAAAATTTGAAGTTCAATTTTTTTTTTTTTTCTCTCCACTCGGACCAATCCGCCTACTCTACTTCTTGTATTTAAAGTGATTTGTGTATCTCCTCCAATGATACTATTATTCCGTACCATTAGTAAGGAGGATTCGGGTAAAATATACACTTCCTCGGGAATGAAAAAAAAGCAATCCACCTTCGTTTGGTATTTTGGCTTAAATTCTTTGACTCCTCGATACTCAATCAAATCCTCTTTTTTGACGATTGAATGTACTCCTATAGCCCCATATTTAGTAATTCCGTAACTGTTTCTTCGGTATTGGGGGTCATCGAAAAAAGCAAAAATACTATTTTTACGGAAAATACCTTTTATTGGTATTTCAATCGAGATACCAGAACGCGGCATTAGTTCTTTCTCTCGTTCTTGAATTGATTGGAATGGGATGATGAATCTATTTCTTCGCCTTTTTGCCAATAAATTCGAATTTTCGTGAAGCATAGCAGGATATATGAGATTACAATGAACAGTACATATAGTTCGGTTAAGTTCTGAATAATCAAGGTTCCTGCTTTCTTTTTTACCCAAAAGTTGTGAACTAAAGAATTTGTCTTTAACTCGATCATTATTTACCGAAAGGTTCGAAATATATCCTTTTTTGCTAGAAAGAGAATGAACGTTTATTTGATCTTGATCCTTGTGTAGCGAAAAGGAGACTCTGCGGTATCTGCACAAACTTCCTGATAATATCCATAAATGGCTTGTTTTTGGTAAGAGATGGACATTACTATATGTAAATTCAGGTGCATGATAGACATCAGTACTCCAGTGCATTTCCCCTTCTGAGTCGGAATAAATATGTTTTCGAACCCTCTCTTTCAAATTCAAAGTGTATGTTCCCGCGCGAATTTCAGCAATAACTTGTTCTGATTCCACATATTGATCATTTTGAACTAAAAGCAAACTCTTTGGCGGAATAGTCACATTATGTATAATATCTTGACTCTCAATAGTTACATACAAATCTATATAACATAGAAAAGCCGGATGCCCGTGACGTGTACGTGTGGGATGAACCAAATCCTCATTAAATTGAATTTTTCCGTTAGAGGGGGCTCGTACGTGTTCTGCAATACCCCCCGTAAATACTCCACCGGTATGAAACGTTCTTAATGTTAGTTGAGTACCAGGCTCTCCAATAGATTGACCCGCAATAATACCTACGGCTTCCCCCAATTCAACCAGATCGCCATGAGTAGGACTCCGACCATAACATAATCGACAGATCCAAGACGTACTCCTACAAGTAAAAGGAGTTCGAATATATATTGGTTGTGTTCGGAAAGTTATGAATCGATTGACAAGGCCAACTCCAATGTCTTGATTGCGAATGGCAATGCATCGCGGGCCCTTATATATATTGTCTGCTAATACACGACCAATTAATGTTTGCAGAAAAAATCTTTCCGGCATCATCCCATTTCGAGAACTTACAGAAACCCCTCGGATGGTGCCACAATTTGTTCTACGTACAACAATGTGTTGAACTACTTCAACAAGTCTACGTGTAAGATATCCAGCATCTGATGTTCGTACAGCA